TTCGTATTAAACCAATAACGATTGATACAAACTAAATCTTCTAATCGGTAATTGGGCCAAAGAAATAACTTTAATTTAATCAATTGATTTTTATCTCTATTAAGATCTTTATTTTCATTCAAAAATTTATTCCAGTTTTTTACTTTGTTCCCATTGCTAAATATTGGATTTCTATTTACAACATTCTTAGTCTTTGAATTGAAACAAATTAGAATTCTCAACTCTCTACGACGTCTATACAATAAAATATTTTCAGGAACAGGCAAATAATAATTATTTTTGTCTCTATTTGTAGTTATCTTTTGATAATGTTTAAAAAAAAAAATAGATTTATCAAGATTAACATCTTTATTAACATATTTTTGTTCTTGGTATCCTTGATACCTCCTTTTTTGAACGAATAAAATACCTATGGTTTGATACATAATAACCTGACCATTCTTTTTTACAGATAGTCGAAGGGGTTCCATAATAAAGAGCTCTTTTTTCATTAATTTTCTAAGAGTTAAATTCTTCTGAATCAGCATTGTACCCAGATTCAGTTCTTTCCTTTGAATAGAGGATAGAGTGATTTGGCTTGGATTTCCTAGTCTAAGCAAGAGACAATATACCTTGATATTTTCAATTATTCTTTGGTTGAAACTCAAATTCCATCTTAATTGAAAAAGGAAATACCTTTTCAACAACAAATCCATTTCTGCTTCTGTATTGCTTTTGTATTTTTTTTTATTCTTATATTCTTTTATATTGGATTGCAAATAATTTTCTTTAATATCTTTAAGGTTTCCTTTAATTTGTTTATTAAATCTAAGATCTCTTTGGTCTGCAGATTTTCTTTCTTTTTTATTTGGATTTGTTAATTCAAAATCAATTTTTTTATTCGACAATATAGCCCTTGTTTGCTTTCTATTAGTGTTTTTATTTTTATTATCTGTTTCATTTAGATTTAAATGGAAAAGCAGCAATTTTCTTGGTATACCCCACGGTTTCATTATATATGTATTATAAAGTAGTATAAATTCTGGGAAAAACCAAAGTTTCAAATCCAATATGGAAGCACTTAGTTTTTTTTTATTCATTCCCATCCAATCAAAAATTTTTTGTTTTTGATTTGGTGAATTTATTTTTGGATCAATCATAAGCAAAAAACAGTTTTTTTTATCAAATTTTTGAATTAGTTGATAATTTTTAGTCCCGGTTTGAGTATTTTTATTACTATTGATATCAATCTCGATCCAAGTTACAATATTTATTGTCTTTCTAAAATAAAAATGCAAAATATCCCAATCAAAATATTTTCTATCCGGATTTTTTTCCATATACCTAATATCATTTTTTATTAAAAAGTTATTAATAGGGCTATCTCCTAATTCAAATATTTCATAAATATTGTTTTTATGTACATTGTAATTATCAGAATTCTTTGTTTTTTGAAATGTTGAGCCATAACTAGGCGGCTCCCTTTTATGTTCATAATTAATAAATCTATAGGATAAAAGATTATATCTTTTATATTTTTGAAAATTTTCTTTTTCATTTGGTAATGAATAGACTTTATAATAATTTTTTTTTTTGTAAAAAATTAATTGATTTTTTTCAAAAAAATCCTGTTTGTTTAAATTTTGGTGTTGAATTGTATCACGTTTATTGATTCTATTTCGGCATCTTTGTGCTATTAATCTAGACAAGGTAATCGGAGAAAATTTGTATTGATAATGACTTCGTAACCAGCTTTGCCATTGATTTATTTCAGAATTTGTAGGTTTTTTTTGTTTTAATTCAGAATAAAATAATTTTTGTAGTTCAAAATAATTCTTTAGTGAAGTTTTAAGAAATAAATAAGTTCCCTGAGATTCAAGAATAGGTCCTAACTTATACAAGTACAAGTTAAGAGCGGGGGTTTGTGATAATTTGTAAAAGACATATGCTTGTGACAACGAGGCTAAATCATCAAAATTATGTGAATTCTTATTAAGAATAGTATGAAGCGACTTTTTTCTACTGGAAATAAATTGAATTTGATTTGTTTTCTCAAATCTTGTTTCATTGCTTTGATTATTGAAAATGTATTTTTCCATTTTTTTTTTTTCAATAAAAAGTTGCATATTTATACTACGAATAGTAATGATAGATAAAAAGAAATCCATGTAGATCTTTTTAGTAATTTTTTTTTTTAAAAAATATAATTTACGAACGACTTGAGTATTTCTTCTTTTTAATATTTTAAAAATATTTTTTTGTGATTTGAATCTTTTAATATCCAAACTTGTTCTATTATGGCTAATTTTTATTTCCGCAATTACTTTTTTTTTCTCGTGTTTTAGTCTTTCGATTTTATTTCTGATTGTGCTTGTTCTAGCAATTAGATCTTTCATTTTTTTTTCTCTCAGTAAATAATTTATCCGATTTGTAGATTGAATTTGATTAAATGATTCATTAATTTTATGATTGTGGTTTATTTTAAAATCTTTTTCATTTTTAGTTTCACTTAATTTAGATA